TCTCAATACAATTTCTTTCAAATTCATTAAAATTTCATGTACTGATTCTTGAATACCTACTATGGTAGAATATTCATGTGGTATTTTATCAGATTTTGCACGTGTTATACATGTTCCCTCTATTTCTCCGAGCAAAGCTCTTCTCATCGCAATGCCTATTGTATCGGCTTGACCTTTCATAAGTGGAGACAGAATAAAGCGTCCATAATAAAGACGTTTACCGTCTGCTCTTGATTCAACACACTTCCACTGTAGTGTCCGAGTAGATACTCTTACTTTCTCTCGAACCATAGTAATATATTTTGATCAAATCCTTTAATTATTTATTTCTCTTGAAATCTCTTCAATGTTTATTTTTACACACGTCTTTTTTTAGGGGGCCTACATCCATTATGTGGCATAGGAGTTACATCCCGTATGAAACTTAATAGTATACCACTTCTACGAATAGCTCTTAATGCCGCATCTCTTCCGAGACCGGGGCCTTTTATCATGACTTCCGCTCGTTGCATACCTTGATCCGCTACTGTCCGAATTGCATTTCCTGCTGCGGTTTGAGCGGCAAAAGGTGTCCCCCTTCTTGTACCCTTGAATCCACAGGTACCGGCGGAGGACCAAGAAATCACCCGACCCCGTACATCTGTAACAGTCACAATGGTATTGTTGAAACTAGCTTGAACATGAATAACTCCCTTTGGTATTCTACGCGCATTCTTACGTGAACTAATACGTCCATTTCTACGTGAACCAATTTTTGGTATAGGTTTTGCCATATTTTTTTTTATCTCAAAAGTCAGAGATATACGGATATATCCATTTCATGTCAAAAGCGGATTCTTTCTATATTAATTCTAGATTTATAATTATATTTATTACTTTACTATAATTAAATTTATAACTAAATATATTAATTATTTATTATATTTAAATTCAAATTCTAATTGTTAGATTTTATTTATATATTTATATATATAAATATATATATTTGTTTTGTTTTTTATTTGTTTTTGGAAATATTATCCTTGTCTTTGTTTATGTCTTGGATTGGAACAAATTACTAGAATTCGTCCCCGCCTACGGATCATCTGACATTTTTCACAAATTTTACGAACGGAGGACCTTATTTTCATATTTATCATTCCTTAACTTAAACTTAATTCCGAATCTATTTATTGGAATAAAATACGTTTTCCTGAAATTTCTTTTTTTTAATGTATCTTCATAAAAAAAAAGAATGTTTAAATTGAAAAAGAGTCTAATCATTCGAATCTTTGTTTCCCGGTCTATAAACCCCTCCGGTTGAATCAAAATGATTTACTTCAATTTTTACCTCCTGGTAGTATAACATATAAAACTACGTTGAATCCTTCCCGAAGCATAACCTAAAATCAGATCTTCATTATCTAAACGAACCTCGAACATACCAGTGGAAGGTGAGTCGTTAATTAAAACCTCATGAATCTATTTTTGTTCTTTTATTCCTATTCTAGTTAAAACCCCTTCACGTATTAACTAATGTATGAGGAGTGATATTAGAAACCTGTTTTTTCTATCTTTTTTTTACAAATATGTATGGAAGTTTCTCATATAATTCCTATATCAGAAAGATTACCATATATAACACAAAATTTCTCCGCCTATTCTTTCTAACCGAGCCTCTCGGTCTGTCATTATCCCTCGAGAAGTCGAAAGAATTATAATCCCCATCCCTCCTAAAATTCTAGGAATTCGTCGATAATTAGAATAGATTCGTAGACCAGGTCTACTGATTCGTTTTAAATTTAAAATACTTTTATATGACCCTTTCCTATTTCTTCTATGCCGTAGAGTTAAAACTAAAAAATATTTGTCGCTTTCCCGATGTTTTCTCACGTTTTCAATAAAGCCTTCTCGTAAAAGTATTTTAACAATGTTTTCGGTGATGTTAGTAGATGGTATTCGAACTCTTCCTTTTCTATTCATGTCAGCATTTCGTATAGAGGTTATTATGTCAGTAATGGTGTCCTTACCCATGATAAACTAAAATGATTGTTGCCCGTTACTTTTGATATAATCAACATGCTCTTTTTTCTTTTTTTTTATGAATTATTCCATTTTTTATATATTTCTAATTATCAAATTTATAAATTTGATAATTTATAAAAATAAAAAAGGTATATGCGTGAGACATAATTAATCTATTTCATTCAAATAAATCATGGTCTCGTTTTATAATACCTCGGGTGCTAATGAAACTATTTTAGTGAAATTTAACTGTCTCAATTCTCGGGCGATCGCACCAAAAATTCGAGTTCCTTTTGGATTTCCTTCTTGATCAATCACAACCGCAGCATTATCATCATATCGTATTATCATACCGTTATTGCGTTTGAGTTCTTTACAAGTACGTACAATTACAGCTCTGATCACTTCTGATCTTTCTAAAGGTGTATTTGGTACTGCTTCCTTGATTACAGCAACAATAACGTCACCAATAGAAGCATAGCGTCGATTACTAGCCCCTATGATTCGAATACACATCAATTTGCGGGCCCCGCTGTTATCGGCTACATTCAAATGGGTTTGAGGTTGAATCATATCATTTTTTTTATCTGTTCTTTCAGTGCAAAGCAAAAGACGAAGTAAAAAAAAAAGAAATATTGTTTGTTCAAAACAAAAAAACCTACAATTGCAATTGTTTTTTTTTCATCCCAAAGACCTCTTTACTTTGGTTTTAGGTTTTCATTCTTATCCAGAAATAATGAATTGAGTTCGTATAGGCATTTTGGATGCTGCTATTTCAATAGCTTTTCTGGCTATATTTTCTTCGACCCCTCCCATTTCATAAAGTATTCGACCCGGTTTAACGACAGCTACCCAATATTCGGGGGATCCTTTTCCCGAACCCATACGGGTTTCTGTAGGTCTTACTGTAACCGGTTTGTCTGGAAATATGCGTACCCATATTTTTCCACTGCGGCGGGCAGTTCCTGACATTGCCCTTCGCCCTGCTTCTATTTGTCTAGATGTGATCCAAGCGGGTTCAAGTGCCTGAAGAGCATATCTACCGAAACAAATATGATTACCTCGATAGGATATTCCTTTCATTCTTCCTCTATGTTGTTTACGGAATCTGGTTTTTGGGGGGTTATAGTTGATGGTTCTTTCTCAATTCCATCTCTACTACAGAACCGTACATGAAATTTTCATCTCATACGGCTCCTCGCGAAGGAAACGAAAATAATATACTGAATCGTCGGATTTTTTGAGATTTCATCTAATCTATTGGTCTATTGGAAATTTTTATATCTTGGTTTGCTATCTAACTAAACATGTATTTTATTTAGATTATAGTTATAGGCAATTCTTGCTATCCATATAGAAATAGAGAATCTTGTTTTTCGATAAGGTTAGAACGAATCTTTATTTTGTTTTTCCTTTTATTATCATATCGGATTGTTCCAAATTTATAAATCCAAAAAAATTTTCGCGGGCGAAAATTTACTGTTTCATTATCTAGTAGGGTTAGCCCATGACTCCTAAGAGCATGACCCCTCAGAGCATGACTCCTCATAATAAATGGATTGGTTCTTGGTTCGTTCCGCCATCCCATCAAATGAATCATTAAGATTCGTCTTTAAGAGAATCTTATGTATTCACAGGTTCCGTCGTTCCCATCGCTTCTCGATTAATGCTTTAGGTCTTAATTCTACAATGGAGCTTCTAATGAATTTTTTATTTTTTCTTGAGCCAATCTTCTCAGTTTTTATTGACTCGGGGCTCTTGATTTGTTTGTTCTATGAATATATTCATATAATTATGGATTAATTAGTATTGATGCTTTATTACATGATTTTTTTTTATAATATAAGATGATTCATAGACCTTACATATTAGAATTATATATCATTGATATTATTTTTCTCTCTTTCTTTCATCCTTTCATTTATCCGTATATTCCTATTGCTTCACAACTCATAATCAGATTCGTTTTTCTTTTTTTATGTAATATGTCAGTTGTTATAATGATATCACCAATCTATCATATCTTTACTTATATTTGAATGGTTCTTTAGATCCAGATAATGCGAAGCGATGAGTTGGTTATTAGTTCTATAGTTATTAATTAATTCATACTACGAGCTGGTTTTTGAAAATCCTATAACCACTCTAAAAAAAACCAACGAGTCGCACACTAAGCATAGCAATTATATCAATATCAAATGATTAATCGAATTTTTTTTTATTCAACCTTATAAAATTTATTGTTTTTTGTTTTGATTTAACCGAATAAGAGTAGAAGAGTTTGTTATTTTTTTGTTTTATCACCAGATAGAACGTTAAGAAAAAGCTTATTATTCTCCGTTTACAAATATCCAAATTTTGATGCCTAAGGCCCCACAAACAGTTCTAACTGTATAGGAACAATAAGAAATTTTAGCTCGAATAGTTTGTAGCGGAACCCTACCTTCTCTGATCCATTCGACCCGTGCAATTTCTTTTCCGTCGATACGTCCCGCAATTTGGACTTGAACTCCTTTTGTACCCGCCTGGTCAGTTAATTCAATAGCTTTTTTCATTGCTTTACGAACCGAAACTCTATTCTTTAATTGTCCGGCTATAAATTCTGCAAGAATAGTAGGGTGGCCATAAGGATTTGCAATTCTTGAAATACTAATGTTGAGTTTTCGGTTCACACAATTAAGTTTTTTTTGTACATTCACCTGTAATTCTTCGATTCTTCGAGGTTTACCTTCTATTAATAACTTCGGGAATCCCATATAGATTATGACTTGAATCAGATCGATTCTTTTTTGAAGCTTTATCCGTGCAATTCCCTCGACACCAGAAGAAATTTTCATAGTTTTTTGTACATCATTTTTGATACAATCTCTTATTTTTTGATCTTCTTGTAGACTCTCGGAATAATTTTTTGGTTGCGCAAACCAAAGAGAATGATGACTTTGGGTTGTACCAAGTCTGAAACCGAGCGGATTTATTTTTTGTCCCATAATCCCCCC